TTAATGATTTAGAATAGAGTTAAGTAGTCAGATGGAGTAGAATGTCTCGGGATTTTCATCTTGGGATTTATGATATATTCTTCTCGGTTGGTGTTGGTCTATTCTTTTCATTAAGATCCGGGTAGAGGATCGATCATTGCTTCTATTGAATTGCTTCTATTGAATAGAATGCATCGACCAATTAGATTCTATCTCCTTGTCCAGATTTATACTTAATTAATCTGATGCAATCCGTTAAATTACGAGGAACCCTTACATTACATATAATAACTATATAATAACTCATATGTTCCTATACCTAAACTGGAGACTTTTTGATTGTACTATCCCTACCTGACCCTGGCCCCCAGAAACTACCGAGTTATTTAATTCTTATTTACTTATACTTATTTAAATACAGTTAGAAGTCTTCAAAGAGTCACGCGATCTTTAGTATTCGAAATTGGTTCGAAATGGAATGGCTTGAAATACTTTTTCATTTCAAAAAATAACACCTAGTAAGCAATAGGTTAGGTTTCGCTCGTAACAATAAAAAGAAAAGGGTTTTTTTTGAAGCAAACTTACACAATGGAACAATGGAGCGTAGCACAGTGGTAGTGGTGGAGTCGGCTGAATTGTAAATGATCAACAGAAGATACTTCTGATGGAATCACACGTTATCGAACGATTCGACAGACTAAATCCCCAACCCAAACTAACTCATAGAAAGAGGGCACAGATACATTTAGAACCCTTTTTTTATCTCTGAAACAATAAATTGGGATTGTTGTTCCGCCAAAAAGTAATGAGTTGGGGGATTCCTAACTCGTCCAAGTGCAAATGGGCCCCTAATCTTCTTTTCTTGCATAAAGTCTGTATCAGTAGAATTGGAATGACGAGCAATTGGATTGGGGTAGATTGGAATAAAAAAGGATAAGGATTGTACAGAAACAGAAAAATGATTACTTGTTTTTCCTTTGCTAGGCAAGTTATACAAAAAGCCTATTTGACTTTACATTGTTTACAATGAAACTTAAAAAAGAGCTTCGTTTTTGAAACACTGGCTTTTCCACAAATACAAGAACAAGAGTAGGTCCTCGATCCATGTGACTTGCTATTCGATTTGGTTGGGTCAGGTTGGAGTTTTTAGCCAGGCTCATGTCATGATTTTTACTTCGTAAATTGACTAGTACTCTAGTACTAGTATTGGGTATACAAAAACAAAGGAATATCACATATCACTGACTCTTTGATCATGGACAAGAAAAGAGGAAAAAGTTGTATGTAATTCACCCACGTGGATTAATGAATTAGAATTGATTTTTTTATCCGATATTTGATTTGAAACATCTTGATTGGTTCCATTGAAATGACTAATTGTTTTCATTTGCATCCCCCGGGGATCTCCGTGAGCATGTGGGAATGACTCCATTTCTATGGACCAATCAACCGACCGGCCACAAGTATTAATGAGGAAATAAAAATGATATAAAAATATAAATGTATAGGGCTATACGGACTCGAACCGTAGACCTTCTCGGTAAAACAGATCAAACTGATTATTATCGAAATGATTCGAACTGTTTCAAAGACCCAACATGCATTTTTTTTTGCATTGGGCTCTTTCATCAACTGATGTAAAGATCGGCTAGTCCACCATATTTTTTCTTGACAGGAAGATAAGAAGATAACGAGATGGCTCCATGTGCTCTGATTCATTATTTGGATTCTGATCCAGGAGCAATACCAAAGTGTTTCAAAGAAGGGTTACCTTGACGTAGGTCTGCCTCCGGCCTAGATCAACCTAAGTGAAATGGAGTCTCTATCGCTCCGCTCCAAGAGTCAAATATGATACTTCATACACCTTAAAGTTCATAGGATGAAAAGAGGTTATTTTGAGGTCCTTATACTTAATACTCATTATGCCTAGCATTGAATGGACTGGGTATTCACCTTATCAATTATCAAATCAATGATGGGTTCTATTTGGTACTTGAATCGGACCGAACCTAATATTGTCAGGCTATTGTTCTCTTGTTCCCTCGAATCCATGGAGTAAGACATTTATTTCTCAATAAAATCAATTCTGTTGATTGCATGATGGACTCCCCTGAAAAAGCATTGGCGCGCGTGTAAACGAGGTGCTCTACCTAACTGAGCTATAGCCCTTAGTCATAAATATCTTAACATATAGAGAATTTCTTGTCAAGAGGGATATTTCATGATCCCACATGATAGTTCTCTGATCCGTTTCCTGCCGAGGATTGATATTGCTTATTAAGTAATATTTCATCTATAATCCCCGATGTGTCCTATTTTTTTGATGATAAAGGACCTACTTAACCCAGCGGTTAGAGTATTGCTTTCATACGGCAGGAGTCATTGGTTCAAATCCAATAGTAGGTAAAACTTATTAGATACCGGAGTCAATGGTATCTAATAAGTTTTTCTACCCACCTTCTTTTTTTTTATTGATTTTGTATCTTTTCTCTTTCCACTACTCTACTCATATTTTTTTTGT